GTTCCGTTAGATAGGAACAGATTTGATAAATACTGATAACTCTCGGATAGAGTATTAGAACGGAAAGATCCATTAGATAATGAACTATTGGTTCTAAGCCATCTCTGGCGATTAATCAACAATTCCAAGTGCTTTTCTTGCGTCTTCTTGCTAAGCCAGCGTTTATATAGAGATGATAGAGATCTAGTAGGAATTTTTGGGGGAGTAAAAAGCCCCTTTGACATCTCTTCATCTGCAAATAATTCTCGATGTGAAAACACAGAGACAAAGGGCTGAGCTTTGAATAGGAAAAAGAGTGGATCTGCAGGGTCCCAAATGAATTGGCTTATTCGAAAAAGGCCTTGTTCTTTGGAAGATCTATCTCGTGTCTGGTACTGCACGGTTCCACTCTGCAAGAACTCCGAATCATTCTCTTGAAGCTCATCCTCTTCATCATAAATGATCCGCTTGCCCCGAAATGACCTGGACCAATAGGGAAATCCCAATTCATTGGGCCTTTCGATACAATCAAATAGAAAGCCCCAAGGGCGCCATATTCTAGGAGCCCAAACTATGTGATTGAATAAATCCTCCTCTATCTGTTGCGGGTCGAGGGCTCCTTCTCCTTCCCCCTCTTCAAACTCCGATTCGTCTTTTTCATAGAGAAATCTCTGATCAAGGATAGAACAAGATCCATTTTGCATCATATCTAAGGGATTCCTTGGTTCGGGTCGAAGAAGCAATGTCACTCGATCCTTATCAAACTGACTGCATGTCCGTGAGGATCCCACCAGAGCGCCTTCTACTTCTAATAGGCCACGAACTAGACCAGAATCATTCTCAACGAGTCCATAAGGAGCGATCTCATTTTTTTCATCGGGTCCGGGTAGAGACCAAAGATCTTGAGTGACCGATCCGGCAGAACAACTCAAAAGATAAAGAAGTATCGTTAATTTCTTCATGCTCGTTCCAAGTTCGAAGTACCAATTGTACAAATAATAATCCACTTCGTTACATGATTTCTTTTTCATATAGATAGATATAGGATCTATGGGGCAATTACTTAAAAGTACATTTTGTGCTACAGCCCTTCCTATCTGATAGAAAAGGATCCCATGCTCCTGGACCGATCTTACCTGGGATCGCAAATCCCAAATTTGTCTATGAAGAGCGGATCTAATTGTATTAGTATCTATAATTGATTTCTTCTGTGTAATACTAATCGATAGGGCCTCATTGGTAAGTGCTACAAGATCTCGTGCATTGGAACCCATGGTTATGGACCCGAATCCATTAGTATGGAACATTTTCTTTTCCAAGTGAAATCCCCTAGTATATGAAAGAGTGAAAAAGTGCTTTCGTTGTTGTGGAATAAGAAGCCTTCGTATCTTAATGCACGTATTTAATTTATTCGGAGCTATTAGAGCGGGATCCACTTTTTGGGGAATATGAGTCGAAGCAATAACAAGAATATTTCTAGTTTCATAATCCCTGGAGAGAAGGTTCACTAATAGACCTAGGGAGAAGTAATTCGACTCATTCACATCCAGATCATGAATGTTTGGAATCCATATTATGCAAGGAGACATTGCTTTTGCTAATTCGAATTGAAGGGTGATATAAAGTTGGTCTTCCTCTTCAGGCAGCATATCCATAGTTACCGCATTCACGCTAATTAGCAGTTCCAGCTCCATATCAAGGATATCGTCACTAGCATCAATATCGTCACTAGCATCAATATCGTAACTAACACCAATATCGTAACAAGCACCAATATCGTCAATCTCATCAATATCGATATCGATATCATCAAAACCTTTAGACTTGTTATCCAGGACCTTGGTCAGAAATACCGTAATGAAAGGAAGATAGGAGTTTTTTGCTAGGTATTTGACCAAATAAGATCGTCCAGTTCCTATAGAACCTATCACTAAAATACCCCTAGAGAGGGATAAGGCTAAGCGGAGCGAAAAGGGTTTTCCATGAGATGGGAAATGAAAACTATTAGCCCCACACGAAGTTTGTGAATAAGTCATTGTCTGATAATGAGCAAGGAATATCCGTCTTTCTGCTAAAGAGGATGTATTGAACTCATAATTCATTAGATACTTTTTATGAATGTCAACTAAGTATCGTAAGTAAATTGCTCCCGGTTGTTCAATCATTTGATAACCAGAGTCATTCTTTGATAAATGATCACTATAAGTCAGACTCAATAAAATTTGATCAATCCCTTTTTCTGTCCTTAAGGTGGAGAACTGAACGAAGAATTCTCTTCTTTCATCATCAATCGAATCACTGTTTGCAACCCAGGATTCTATTTTATCATCAATCCAGTCCCCGTTCACGTTTTTTCTTTTTCTTATCACTGAATAGATCTCTTTACTTGTATGACTTAGATGTCTCGTATTTCTCGAAAAAGTGATTCGATTGATGGGATTTGGTATGATACTTATGAGATCGATGATATCGATGAGATTGATATTCAAATATTTCTTCTTAGAGCGTATTGATTTGACCC